AAAAATATTATTTTAATAATGTAAATAGATGCATTATGGGAGGGGCAATTACCTAACTCGAGGCTTTCCTGTTTCCGGGGGGGTTTTCAGGATTAATATCAGCTTTCGGGTTTAGGGGGGTAGGGGGGTTTTACCCGCAAAAACCGAGGGGGGCACTTCTTAGTTATGTTAGGAGAAACCACTAACTATTTATGCACATGAAATCAGTTATGCAATTCTTCTAATTAAATCTTAAACCATGAAAAGATTACACTATAAACAAGAAAAATGTACACCCTTGTCAGTTAACCTTAGCGCTGCACTGTGAAATGCCAAATGAAAGGAGGACAAAAAAAAATAACCATGCCCATTAGAAAGAATGCCCGGCATGTGGCATCACGCCTAATTTATACTCCACCAACAACTTATGCAAGCGTCGATGAAAGTGTGGGGAATAATATCAGTAAATGGCCCTGAAGTAGGAACCAAATGCCAGGAATAATTCACTGTGTGAAACCCCCACGAATACTTGTCCCTCACCTTCATTAAGCAGATGTACAAGGCTTGACTAAAATGTCTTCCTTGTCTGTATCGGATTTTGCTGAGCAGANGGGGGGGAATCTGTTATATATGTTTGATTAAAATTTGTGTTAGGTCTTAGCTTGATAAGTGGTTATTTAGTTGGGTAATGTCTATTAGTATGCAGTTGTGCTAGTCTTAATCTCGTGTATTTTGTATCTCTTAAATTATTGTTGATGAGTGAATGTCCAAAGCCTATTAATGGGTATTATACATGCTATGTCCTCAAGCATTATTGATATGGTACATATATATATATGGGGTAAATACATATATGTATTTAAGCAAAGAATAGTTAAATTTAGAATGCTAGCTTTGGGAGCTAGGGGCGGGAGTTAGAATCTCCCTTCTTTGAGCAGCAGGGAGGATTTTAACCTCCGGCGGCCGGCTTACAAGACCGGCGCTCTGGCGCTGAGCTACTGTTGCATGCAGTTTGAAGGAGTTTGTTTTCTAGTCATCCTGTTAGTGGGAAAAGGCCTAGGAAGATGAAGAAGTACAGGAAGGATGCAATTTGTCCAATAATAATATAGGGGTGTTCAACTGGTATACCTCCAATTCATGTTAGGATAATTACATCTGCAACTAGGGTTCAGAAGATGAACTGTGAGAGTGGGCGGAAGGTTAAGCTTCGTTGTTTGGAGGTGTGGAGGAAGGGGACGAGCATTAGTACAAGGATGGATGCAAGGAGAGCTAAGACCCCTCCAAGTTTGTTCGGGATGGACCGCAAGATGGCATAAGCAAATAGGAAGTATCACTCTGGCTTAATGTGTGGGGGTGTCACTAGGGGGTTCGCAGGGGTGAAGTTGTCAGGATCTCCTAGGTAGTTAGGGGAGAATAGGGCAAGACATGTTAATGCAAGTAGTATAATGGCAAAGCCAAGGAGGTCTTTGTAGGAGAAGTAGGGGTGGAATGGGATTTTGTCAGCATCTGAGTTTAATCCGGCAGGGTTGTTGGATCCTGTTTCATGTAGGAATAGGAGGTGAAGGATAGTCACGGCAAGGATAACAAAGGGGAGGAGGAAGTGGAAGGCAAAGAATCGGGTAAGTGTTGCATTGTCTACTGAAAAGCCTCCTCAAATTCATTGTACAAGTGTGTTTCCTACATAAGGGACTGCAGAAAGAAGGTTGGTAATTACTGTTGCACCTCAGAAAGACATTTGCCCTCAGGGTAGGACATAGCCTACAAAGGCAGTTATCATTACTAGTAGCAGTAGTACGACTCCAATGTTTCATGTTTCTTTATAAAGGTAGGAGCCATAGTAAAGGCCTCGTCCGATGTGGAGGTAAATGCAGATGAAAAAGAAAGAGGCTCCATTGGCATGTATATTTCGAATTAGTCAGCCAAAGTTAACATCACGGCAGATGTGTGCAACAGATGAGAAGGCTGTGGCAATGTCAGAGGTATAATGTATTGCAAGGAAAAGTCCTGTCACAATTTGAGCACCTAGGCAAAGGCCCAGAAGGGAGCCAAAGTTTCATCATGCAGAAATGTTCGAGGGAGCAGGTAGGTCTACTAGTGCGTCATTTGCAATTTTAAGTAAGGGGTGGGTTTTTCGTAGGCTAGTCATTAAGGTTTCCTGTAGTTGAATAACAACGGTGGTTTTTCAAGCCATTAGTCCTGGTTAAAATCCTGGCAGGAATAATGAGTCTTATTGTTTTTCTGTTTATGCTTTGTATTGTTGCAGGGGCTGTTGGGGTTGCATCTAATATTGGCCCACAGTTTGCAGCACTGGGGGTTGTGTGTATGGCAGGGATAAGCTGTGGGTTGTTGGTTGTTCAAGGTGCTTCTTTTTTAGCACTGATCTTGTTCTTGATTTATCTTGGGGGAATGTTGGTAGTATTTGCATACTCGGCAGCACTAGCTGCTGATCCTTATCCTGAAACACTGGGGAGTCGTGAGGTTGGGTGAAAGGTAGCAGTTTATGTTTTGGTGGCAGGGGCTTCTATTTGATATTACATGTTTGGTGAAGGTGTGGGACTATCTTTAGAAGGGGGCGATGCTGGGATGTTCTCTTTAGTACGAGTGGATATGACTGGGGTAGCAGGGTTGTACCTTTCAGGGGGTGGAATGTTGGTAATTGCTGCTTGAACTCTCCTTTTAACTTTGTTTGTGGTGTTGGAGGTGTGTCGGGGGCCCAGTCGAGGGGCACTTCGGGCAGTTTAGGCCTTTAGAAGAAGTAGTGCTAATGCAAAGGTTAGGAAGAATAGTGCGAGGAAGGTTTTAATTATGCCTTGCTGCAGATTGCTTGTAGTTGAGATGAGGGGTAGGTTGGTTGTGTAGACGGCTTTTGGTCCGGATTTTTCCAGCCATGTTTGGTCTACTATTTGGGATGCAACATATTGGCCAAGTAGGAGGTTTATTTTTGGGGGGAGGCGGTGGATGATTGCTGGGAAGAAGCCAAGCATGTTTGAGAAGTGGTGCAGTGGGAGGGTAGGATGAGGGGTAAACTGTTTAGCAGTTAAGCTGGCAAGTTCTAGGGCTGTTAGAAGTCCAATGATTGTTACAATGAGTGCTGCAAGTTTTAGGGAGGAGGGCATTGTCATAACAGGAGTTTTTGGGAGAATAATGTTTGAGGTAATAAGAAGTCCAGCTAAAATGCTTCCTCATGCAAGTCGTTTGATTGGATTGATGACGTGTGGGTCGTTTTCATTAATTGGGGAGAGGGAGTTAAAGCGAGGGTGGCCTATAGAGACGAAGAATACAACACGTAGGCTGTAGATGGCAGTGAAGGAGGTGGCAATTAAGGTTAGAATAAGGGCCCAGGCGTTAATGTGGGAGGTATTTAGGGCTTCAATAATGGCATCTTTGGAGAAGAAACCAGCAAGGAAGGGGGTGCCTGTTAGTGCAAGGCTGCCAATTGTTAGGCAGGAGGAGGTAAATGGGGCAAGGTGGTGTATTCCTCCCATTTTGCGGATGTCCTGTTCGTCATTTAGGCTGTGGATAATGGACCCTGAGCACAGGAATAGTATGGCTTTGAAGAAGGCATGGGTGCAGATGTGGAGGAAAGCAAGGTGGGGTTGATTTAGTCCAATTGTAACTATCATTAACCCTAGCTGGCTTGATGTTGAGAAGGCAACAATTTTTTTGATGTCATTTTGGGTTAAAGCACAGGTTGCTGTGAAAAGGGTGGTTAGGGCTCCTAAACATAAGCATGTGGTTAAAATCAAAGGGTTATTGTCCATGAGGGGGCTTATTCGGATGAGAAGAAAAATCCCAGCAACAACCATTGTGCTTGAATGAAGTAGGGCAGATACCGGTGTAGGACCCTCCATGGCTGATGGGAGCCATGGGTGGAGTCCAAATTGAGCAGATTTTCCTGTGGCAGCCAGAATGAGGCCTAGCAGGGGGTAAGTGAGGTCCAGGTTTTGTGTGGTTAGGAAAATTTGTTGAAATTCTCAGGAGTTAAGATTAGTTGCTATTCAGGCTATGGCAAAGATAAGTCCAATGTCCCCCACTCGGTTGTATAGAACTGCTTGTAGTGCTGCAGTGTTGGCATCTGCCCGGCCGTATCATCAGCCAATGAGAAGGAAGGACATAATGCCTACACCCTCTCATCCAATAAAGATTTGGAACATATTGTTGGCTGTTACAAGAATAATCATGGCAATGAGAAAGGTTAGGAGATATTTGAAGAAGCGATTTATGTATGGGTCCGAGTGCATGTATCATAGGGCAAATTCTAGAATTGATCAGGTGACATACAGTGCTACAGGAGTAAAAATGAGGGAGTAAAAGTCAAATTTAAGGCTGATGTTGATGTCAAAGATTAATGTATTTATTCAGGTCCAGTTGGTGATGACGGTTTCGGCTCCTTCTGCAATAAAAAGGAATAATGGGAGGAGGCTTACAAAGAATGCAAGTTTCACTGCTGTTTTTACATGGGTTTCAGCTCAGTTGGCTGGTTTGGGACTTGGTGAAAGGGTGGTTAGAAGAGGATAGGTAAGTAGGGCAAAAATAATAAGTAGGCTTGAGGTTATTATTAGTGGTGTAGGGTGCATAGCTTTTACTTGGATTTGCACCAAGAGTTTTTGGTTCCTAAGACCAATGGATGAGCTGTTATCCTTTAAAAGCAGTGCGAGGGAGCTCCGGAATTCAACCGAGGGTACGAGGGTTAGCAGTCTTCGTTGCTTGCAAGCCTCTCTCGGTGGACAAGAGGGTTTTAACCTCTGTCTTTAGAATCACAATCTAAGATTTTTGTTAAACTATGTCTACAGAAGGTTCACCCTCAGATTAGCTCAGGTTTTGAAATTAGGAGAAGGAGGGGGAGAAGGTGGAGAGCAAGGAGTAGATGTTCTCGGGTGTGTGAGGGGTCAAGGGCAATAATATGTTGTGGGATTGGCCCCCGCTGTGTCATTAGGAATATATACAGAGAGTAGCCCGCAGTAATTAGTGTGCCAGCACCTGTGAGGGCAATTGTGGCCCATGATCAGTTGAAAAGAGATGTGATGATTATTAGCTCCCCTATTAGGTTTGGGAGAGGGGGTAGTGCAAGGTTTGCTAGGCTTGCAATGAATCATCAGGTTGTCATAAGTGGTAAGACAATTTGTATGCCTCGGGCAAGAATCATTGTACGAGTGTGGGTTCGTTCATAGTTGGTGTTGGCAAGGCAGAATAGGGCAGAAGATGTCAGTCCGTGGGCAATTATAAGAATTAAGGCCCCTGTGAATCCTCATGGTGTTTGGATTAAGATTCCTCCAGCAACAAGGCCCATGTGTCCTACAGATGAGTAGGCAATTAGAGACTTGAGGTCTGTTTGTCGTAAGCAGATTGAGCCAGTTATAATGACCCCTCATAATGCAAGGATGATAAAAGGATAGCTTAGTTCTTTGGTAAGTGGCTCTAGTACAATTATTATTCGTATCATGCCATACCCTCCTAGTTTTAGAAGTACAGCTGCAAGTACTATTGAGCCTGCGATGGGTGCTTCTACATGGGCTTTTGGGAGTCAGAGGTGCATACCATATAGGGGCATTTTTACTAGGAAGGCCAGTAGGCAGCCTGCTCATCAAATCTTGTCTCCTGTTGTTAATATTGGCAGTGCTGGGGCATATTGAAGGGTTAAAAGGGATAGTGTGCCTGTGGTGTTTTGAAGAAGAAGTAGTGCAACAAGGAGGGGGAGTGAGCCTGCAAGAGTGTAGAATAAGAAGTATGTTCCTGCATTTAGGCGCTCTGCCTGGTTGCCTCATCGAGTAATTAGTAGGAGGGTGGGGACAAGGGTTGCTTCAAATATAATATAGAATAAAATAACTTCTGTTGCTGAGAAGGCTATGATGAGGAAGATTTGTAGTGAAGTTAGGAGGGAGATATATATTCGTTGGCGGTTTTCTGGTTCTCCTGCTGTGTGGTTTTGGCTGGCTAGAATTATTAGTGGGAGGAGTCAGCAGGTTAGGACTAGAAGGGGGGAAGAAAGTGGGTCAAGGGCTATAAAGTGGTTTAGTGAGGACCATCCTGTATCCCCTGAGCTGTGCAGTCAGGAAAGGCTAATGAAGGCAATAATTAGGCTGTGTATCAGAGCTGCTGGTCAGATTATTTTACTTGGGGCAAGTCAAGTGGTGGGCACTAGCATAATTGTTGGGATTAGGATTTTTAGCATTTTAGGAGGCTTAGGCTTTGTATGTGGTCTGTCCCATGAGTACGGGCAGTAGCTACTAGTAAGGCTAGACCTGCACTGGCCTCACAGGCAGAAAATGCGAGAAGAAGCAGGGGGGAGGCTGAGAAACTCGATATGTCGAGGTGTATTGTTCATGCTGAGAGGGCTACAAAGAGGGAGAGTATTATTGCTTCCAGGCATAGTAGGGCTGAGAGAAGGTGGGTCCGGTAAAATGTAAGACCTGCTAAAGCTATTAAAAAAGTTAGGGAAGATGTGAATTGTGTGGGGGTCATTAGGCAATTGTGGACTTTAACCACGAGCTTTTGAGCCGAAATCAAATATTTTAATTAAAATAATTGCCTATTCAGCTCACTCGAGCCCGCCTTGAAGTCATTCGTAGATTAGGCCAAGGGTAAGTAGTACTAGCACAAGAGCTGCCCAGAAGAATGTGGTTGTTGGGTTTGGGAGCTGGTCCCCTCAAGGCAGAGGGAGGAGTAGTGCAATTTCAAGGTCAAAGAGGAGAAACAAGATTGCGACTAGAAAGAATCGTATTGAAAAAGGCAATCGGGCTGAGCCGATGGGGTCAAATCCACACTCATAGGGTGATAATTTTTCTTGGTCTGGTGTAATTAGGGGGAGTCAGAAGGAGACAATTGCTAGGATGGTGGAGAGGGCAACGGCAATAAAAATTACTGTCATAATTAGATTCATTATCTTTCCTTGGATTTTAACCAAGACCTGGTGATTGGAAGTCACTAATACTGACATTAGTACTAGAAAGATAGGATCCTCATCAGTAGATAGAGATGTAAAGGAATAGTCAGACTACGTCAACAAAGTGTCAATATCAAGCTGCTGCTTCAAAGCCAAAGTGGTGTTCTATTGTAAAATGGTAGTTGATTTGTCGAAGGAGGCAGACAGCAAGGAAGGAAGTTCCAATAATGACATGCAGGCCGTGGAAGCCTGTGGCTACAAAGAAAGTTGAGCCATAGACTCCATCTGCAATTGTGAAGGGGGCTTCATAGTACTCCATTCCTTGTAGGAAGGTGAAGTAGCCTCCTAGTAAAATAGTTAAGGCAAGTCCTTGGATGGCTTGTTTTCGTTCACCTTCTATGATGCTATGGTGGGCTCATGTTACTGTAACTCCTGAGGCTAGGAGGACTGCAGTGTTTAGCAGGGGAACTCCGAAGGGGTCTAGAGGGGTAATGCCTGTTGGGGGTCAGCATCCTCCAATTTCAGGTGTAGGGGCCAGGCTGGAGTGGAAGAAGGCTCAGAAAAAGCCAAGGAAAAAGAATACTTCTGATGTAATAAATAGGATTATGCCATATCGAAGGCCTTTTTGGACAGGAGGGGTGTGGTGGCCTTGGTATGTGCCTTCTCGAACGATATCTCGTCATCATTGGAATATTGTTAGTAGCAGAAGGATGGTTCCTAGAACTATTAGTGATACTTTGTTGTAGTGGAATCAAATGGCAAGGCCGGAGGTTATTAGAAGAGCAGCAACTGCTCCTGTTAGGGGTCATGGGCTAGGGTCTACTATATGGTATGCATGTGCTTGGCGGGCCATAAACGTTTTCTTGTAGATAGAGGCTTAAGAGTAGGACGAAAACATATGCTTGAATTATAGCAACAGCAACTTCTAGGATTGTTAGGAGGAGGAGAACAATAGAAGTGAGAAGGGCTACTGTTGGCATTATTGGTATTAGCACAAAGGCTGCTGTTGCAATTAGTTGCATTAGCAGGTGGCCTGCTGTTAGGTTAGCTGTCAGCCGTACCCCAAGTGCAAGGGGTCGAATAAATAGGCTAATTGTTTCGATAATAATTAGTACTGGGATGAGGGGTACTGGGGTTCCTTCTGGTAGTAAGTGTCCAAGGGCAGCTGTTGGTTGATTTCGTAGGCCAATGATGACAGTGGCAAGTCACAGAGGGACTGCAAGTCCTATGTTTAAAGACAGTTGGGTGGTTGGTGTGAATGTATAGGGCAGAAGGCCTAATATATTTAGGGAAAGTAGGAATGTTATTAATGAGGCTAAAATAAGTGCTCAGTTGTGGCCTCCTACATTTATAGGGGATAGGAGTTGTGATGTGAATCGGTTGATGAATCATCCTTGAAGGGTGAGGAACCGGTTGTTGATTCATCGGGGGGCAGGAGATGGGAATAGGAGTCATGGCAGGACAAAAGCAAGGCCCATGAGGGGAATTCCTAAGTAGGTGGGGCTTATAAATTGGTCAAAGAAGCTTGTTATCATGGTCAGGTTCAGGGGTCTGTTTTGGGGACTTGAGTGCTTTGGGGGGTAGGTTCATTAGGGAAGGTATAGTTAAGAACTTTTGGTACAACAATTGTTAAGAAGACAAGTCAAGAGAAGACTAAGATGGCAAACCAAGGGGCGGGGTTTAACTGAGGCATGTCACTAAGGGTGGTTGGGGGGCACCAATCTTCAGCTTAAAAGGCTGACGCTATAGCCCTGTTTAGCTTCTTAGTGAGGCGTCTTCAAGCATTAGTGTTGATCAGTCTTGGAAGTATTTTAAAGGTACTGCTTCTACTACGATGGGTATAAAGCTGTGATTTGCACCACAGATTTCTGAGCATTGGCCATAGAAAACTCCAGGGCGGGAGGCAATAAAGGCTGTTTGGTTAAGTCGTCCTGGGACTGCATCTATTTTCACTCCTAGGGCAGGCACTGCTCATGAGTGTAGGACATCTTCTGCTGTAACTAGCACTCGAACTGGGGCTTCTGTGGGGACAACCATTCGGTGGTCAACTTCTAATAGGCGGAATTGTCCTGGGGCTAAGTCTTGTGTGGGAACTATATATGAGTCAAAGGCAATTTCTTGGTAGTCAGTATATTCATAACTTCAATATCATTGGTGTCCAATTGCCTTAACTGTTAGGTGTGGGTTATTAATCTCATCCATAAGGTAGAGAATTCGTAGGGAGGGGAGGGCAATTAGAATAAGAATGATTGCAGGAAGAATAGTTCAGATGATTTCAATTTCTTGGGAGTCTAGGATGTATATATTTGTGAGGCGTGTGGAGACTATTGCCACAATAATGTAAAGAACAAGGGTGCTAATAAGAAAGACAATTATTAGGGCATGATCATGAAAGTGAAGAAGTTCTTCTATTACGGGTGATGCTGCATCTTGGAAACCTAATTGTGAGGGGTGGGCCATTAAGTTAAGATACGTGGGGATTTAACCCACGATTCTGCCTTGACAAAGCAGTGTATTATCAGCTATACTAGTATCTTATTAAGAAAGTGACAGAAGGGTTTTGTGGCTGGCTTGAAACCAGTTTATGGGGGTTCGAGTCCTCCCTTTCTCGTTAGTGGGCTTGTTGTACTTGAACAAAGGCAGGTTCCTCGAATGTGTGGTAAGGTGGGGGGCAGCCATGCAGTCATTCAATGTTTGTGGCAGTGAGTTCGACTCCTGACACGACACGTTTAGCAGCAAATGCTTCTCAGATAATAAAGAGGAACATGATGACAGCAGTGAGGGAAATTAGGGAGCCTAAAGATGAAACTGTGTTTCAAAGGGTGTAGGCATCTGGGTAGTCCGAGTACCGTCGTGGCATGCCTGCTAGTCCTAGGAAATGTTGTGGGAAGAAGGTCAGGTTTACACCAACAAATATTACACCAAAGTGAATTTTTGATCATGTGCTGTGCAGGGTGTAGCCTGAGAGAAGGGGGAATCAGTGGACAAATCCTGCTATGATGGCAAATACTGCCCCCATAGACAGAACATAGTGAAAGTGAGCTACTACATAGTAAGTGTCATGTAGCATAATATCGAGTGATGAGTTGGCTAGAACGATACCTGTTAGACCTCCTACAGTGAAAAGGAAAATAAACCCAAGGGATCATAAGAGAGGGGTTTCTCATTTGATGGCTCCTCCATGAAGGGTGGCAAGTCAGCTAAACACTTTTACACCAGTTGGAATGGCAATAATTATTGTTGCTGATGTAAAGTATGCTCGTGTGTCTACATCCATTCCTACAGTAAACATGTGATGAGCTCATACAATGAAGCCAAGCAGACCGATGGCCATCATAGCTCATACTATTCCTATGTAACCAAAAGGTTCTTTTTTGCCTGCATAGTATGCAACAATGTGGGAGATTATTCCAAACCCCGGTAGAATGAGAATATAGACTTCAGGGTGGCCAAAGAATCAGAATAGATGTTGGTAGAGAATTGGGTCACCTCCTCCTGATGGGTCAAAGAAGGTTGTGTTGAGGTTTCGGTCTGTCAGTAGCATTGTGATGCCAGCTGCAAGAACTGGGAGAGAAAGAAGTAGTAGGACTGCCGTAATAAGAACAGCTCAGACGAAGAGAGGTGTCTGATATTGTGAAATTGCAGGAGGTTTCATATTTAGAATAGTTGTAATGAAGTTAATTGCACCAAGAATTGATGAAATACCTGCTAGGTGGAGGGAGAAAATAGTTAGGTCAACAGAAGCCCCTGCATGGGCAAGGTTTCCTGCTAGAGGGGGGTAGACTGTTCAGCCAGTCCCAGCCCCTGCTTCAACACCTGAAGATGCCAGGAGGAGAAGGAATGAAGGGGGGAGGAGTCAAAAGCTTATGTTGTTCATTCGGGGGAAGGCCATATCTGGGGCACCGATCATTAGGGGGATGAGTCAGTTTCCAAATCCTCCAATCATGATTGGCATTACTATAAAGAAAATTATTACAAAGGCATGTGCAGTAACAATTACATTGTAAATCTGGTCGTCTCCTAGAAGAGCCCCAGGTTGGCTTAGTTCAGCTCGGATAAGTAGGCTTAGGGCAGTTCCTACCATTCCTGCTCAGGCACCGAAAACAAGGTATAGGGTGCCAATGTCTTTATGGTTAGTCGAGAAAAATCAGCGTGTGATTGCCACAGGTAAAATGGCTGAGTGTCTAAGTGGTGGGTTGTAGCCCCATGCACAGAGGTTTGAGTCCTCTTTTTACCAAGCCTTGAGGTGTTCCACATATTAGATTGCAAATCTTAAGTTGCAGAGTAAGATCTGCCGGGGCTTTCCCCCGCCTTTGTCTTTGGCAGGCGGGGGAAAGTAGATGGATGCTCGCTGGTTAGGGCACTTAGCTGTTAACTAAGAGTTTGTAGGATCGAGGCCTTCCCATCTAGTAAGGCTTTAGCTTAATTAAAGTGTCTGCTTTGCATGCAGAAGATGTGGGTTAGTGTCCTGCAAGTCTTATTCAGGGGCTGGGAGATTTTCACTCCCGCTTAAGGCTTTGAAGGCCTTTTGGTCTTGTGCTATCCTAAGCCTCTTCTAAAGGTTGAGGAGGGCTGTTACTGCCGGTGTGAGTGGGAGAAGAAGGATTGCTGTCAGTGTGGCTGAAGAGAGAATAAGGGAGGGGTGGGATGGGTAAAGTCGTCAGAGGGTTGTTCCTGCTAAGTTGTTTGGTGTGATTGTAAGGGTCATTGCATATGATAGTCGTAGGTAGAAGTAAAGGCTAAGTAAGGCTGTTAGAGCTGCAATTACAGCTGTTATGGGCAGTTGTTGTTTTGTGAGTTCTTGCAGGATTAGTCATTTTGGTATGAAGCCTGTCATTGGGGGGAGCCCTCCCAGAGACAATAGCAAGATGGGGGTTATTGCTGTTATTAGGGGTGCTTTTGCTCAGGATGTTGCAAGAGCATTAATGCTTTTTGAGTCATTAAAGTTTAGGATGAGGAATGTTGAGGTAGTTATAACAAGGTATGTGATGAGGGCCAGGAGGGTTAGTGAGGGGGAAAATTGGATAATGATTAGTATCCATCCTAGGTGGGCAATTGATGAGTATGCAAGGATTTTTCGCAGTTGTGTTTGGTTGAGGCCACCTCATCCTCCAACCAGGGTTGATGCCAGTCCTATAAGGATTAGCAGGTCTTGGCTGTAGGCAGGGATTTGCAGGAGGAGGCTGAAAGGTGCAAGTTTTTGTCAGGTGGAGAGAATGAGTCCTGTTAGCAAGTCAAGTCCTTGGAGGACCTCTGGCAGTCAGGTATGTAGGGGGGCAAGGCCAATTTTAAGGGAGAGTGCAAGTAGGATTATAGTTGTAGGGATTGGGTGAGTTATGAGTTTAATGTCTCATTGTCCTGTCAGTCAGGCATTAGTGATGCTTGCAAATAGTAGTGTAGCTGCAGCAGTAGCTTGTGTTAAGAAGTACTTTGTAGCTGCTTCTGTGGCTCGGGGGTGGTGGTTTTGTGCTATTAGTGGAATAATGGCTAGGGTGTTAATTTCTAGTCCTATTCATGCTAGTAGCCAGTGGGAGCTAGAAACGGTAATTGTGGTACCTAGGATGAGGCAAAGGTAAAGAAATGCTATAATGTAGGGGTTCATTAGCAAGGGAAGGATTTTAACCAACATGTTTGGGGTATGGGCCCAAAAGCTTAATTTAGCTGACCTTGCTAGGAAGTGGTGTAGTGGAAGCACTAAGAGTTTTGATCTCTTCAGGTAGGGTTCGAGTCCCTTCTTTCTAAGGAGTCGGGGGGACTTTAACCCCCATTGTTCACTCTATCAAAGTGGCCCTTTGTTTCAGGCACGGCTCCATGTTAGCCTTGTGGGGGGAGGCCTGCAAGGGCAAGTGGGAGGGCTAGATGTCAGATAACAAGGGCTAGTGTTAGGGGGAGGAAGTTTTTTCAGATTAGGTGCATGAGTTGGTCATAACGGAAGCGAGGGTAGGAAGCTCGTACTCAGAGAAAGAGCACTGAGAGGAAGGCAGCTTTAGTCATTAGGTTAATAGAGGTTAGTTCAGGGAGGTGGGGGAAGTGGGAGGCACCAAGGAATAAGGTTGCAGAAAGTGTGTTTATTAAAAGAATGTTGGCATATTCTGCAAGAAAAAATAGTGCAAATGGACCTCCTGCATATTCGACATTGAAGCCAGATACAAGCTCGGATTCTCCTTCTGTTAGGTCAAAGGGTGCCCGGTTTGTTTCTGCTAGTGTAGAAATGTATCATATTGCGGCAAGGGGCCAGGCGGGAAATAGCAGTCAAATGCTTTCTTGAGTAATATTAAATGTTTGTAGGGTAAATCCCCCTGTAAAAATGATGGCACTTAGCAGGATTAGTCCTAAGCTTACTTCATATGAAATTGTCTGGGCTACTGCCCGGAGGGCTCCAATGAGGGCATATTTTGAGTTGGAGGCTCAGCCTGAGCCTAAAATAGAGTAGACTGCTAGGCTTGATAGGGCTAAAATGAAGAGGATACTTAGGTTAATGTCCGTGACTGGGTGGGGAAGGGGGATGGGGGCTCAGAGGGTGAGGGCTAGAGTTAGTGCAAGGATGGGGGCAATTAAGAACAGTAATGGGGATGCAGTGGAGGGGCGAATAGGTTCTTTGATGAATAGCTTGACACCATCAGCGATAGGTTGAAGGAGTCCATAGGGGCCAACTACATTTGGGCCTTTTCGTAGTTGCATGTAGCCTAGGACTTTTCGTTCTAGAAGAGTGAGGAATGCAACAGCTAGTAAGACTGGTACAATGTATGCAAGGGGGTTGAGAATGTGAGTCAGGATAATTGTTATCATAGTTAAAGAGAGGACTTGAACCTCTGTTTAAAGGGCTTAGGCCTTTTGCATATTTTCCGGGCTCTGCCACTTTAACTTGCCTTTTTTTCTCTGGCATTAGGGGTATGCCCCTTTACCTATTTTAGCTGTATTCAGCAGGTGGGAGTGAGGTGTGCCTGTGGCATTGGCCTCCTCTTTTCGGTCCTTTCGTACTAGAAAAGAGCATTACATAGATAGAAACTGACCTGGATTACTCCGGTCTGAACTCAGATCACGTAGGACTTTAATCGTTGAACAAACGAACCCTTAATAGCGGCTGCACCATTAGGATGTCCTGATCCAACATCGAGGTCGTAAACCCCCTTGTCGATATGGGCTCTAAAAGGGGATTGCGCTGTTATCCCTAGGGTAACTCGGTCCGTTGATCGGCTTTGCCGGGTCTTGTTGGTCAGAAATTCTGCTTATTAGAGCTGTGGCTCTGTTCTTGAGGAAAGATTCCTATTCCACATGGGGGATTTTTGTTCCCCCGCGGTCGCCCCAACCAAAAACATAAGGGCAGGGGGTCACTTAATTTGTTCTGTTTGTCTAGTTATTTTAACATGATCTGCCTTTTGTCTGAAGCTCCATAGGGTCTTCTCGTCTTATGTGTAAATTCCCGCTTCTGCACGGGAAGATTAATTTCATTGACTGGAAAAAGGAGACAGCTTAGCCCTCGTTATGCCATTCATACAGGTCTTCATTTAAAAGACAAGTGATTACGCTACCTTCGCACGGTCAAAATACCGCGGCCGTTAAACTATTAAGTCACAGGGCAGGCGGGACCTCTTATATGCCTAAGTGCAAGAGGCGATGTTTTTGGTAAACAGGCGAGGCCAGTGTTTGCCGAGTTCCTTCTTTTTCTTTTAGTCTTTCCTTTGGCACTCCTGTGTGGGGTTAACGCTTCTGTCTTGAGAGTACTTCTTGGCTATTGTGGTATTTCTCAGAGCCCTCTTCTATTGGGGGCGTTAATTTTCAGTGCATGTTCGTTCTGGTATAAACAGGTGCCAGGAGAGGATCTTGTTCCTCTTATTACTCATGCTAGCATTATCTTTTTCATGTTTGCATGAAAAGGCCTACTAATATGTATAGGGGCTTAAGATAGGGGTGTCTTAATTATAAGTGGCAGAGTACTTGAGCTTTAACGCTTTCTATATGGTTGGCTGCTTTTAGGCCCACTAAGGTACGTGCTTTAGGGTCTTTTGATCTTTTGCCTTCTATTAAAGTTGTGTCTTTGTTCAGAGGGGCTGTTCCCCCTTTGAATAACCATCTTGCTTTCTTGTTGTCACTCTGTGGTATTAACCAGGGTGGAGTAAAGAAATTGAGAGGCTGAACTTCTATTCATTTTGTAGGCAACCAGCTATAACTAGGCTCGGTAGGTCTGTCACCTCTACTCTAAGATCTTCCCACTCTTTTGCCACAGAGACGGGTTGGCCCTGTAATAGGCTGTCTTGGAGTAGCTCGCCAAGTTTCGGGGGCTCGAACTAAAGAACACTTTGCTCGATGTTTACTAACTAGTTCATGATGCAAAAGGTACGAGTAGGTATCTCTACTTTTTTTGCTCTTTACTGGGTTTTTTCATTTCTCTTTCAGCCTTCCCTTGCGGTACTTTCTCTATTGCGCCTTATTCCTTTTCTGTCACCCATACTAAGGGGGAAAAATGATTTGTTTTGTAGTGTGTGTGGTTGTGGGGGTATTAATGTTGTTTGTTGAGTTTGGGAGGGCGGGCTAGCTGTTGGGAGGGTGGGTTCAGTGTGACCTGATTTGCACAGGTATCTTCTCAGTGTAAGGGAGATGCTATACTATTTTAGCTACACTCTGGTTTTTCCAAGTGCACCTTCCGGTACACTTACCATGTTACGACTTGCCTCCCCTTTATTTTTATTTTCTCTTATTTATGTGTATGTTTGTTTTGGGGAGAGTGACGGGCGGTGTGTGCGCGCTTCAGGGCCAGTTTCAGAGGGACTCTCTGTTTCTCCTCTTACTGCTAAATCCTCCTTTAGATGTTTATTTCAAGGCATCGTCCGTTATTCACTGGTTCAGTGAATGTAGCCCATTTCTTCCCCTCTCGTACGCTACACCTCGACCTGGCGTTTTGGGTTCTACCAATTCTGCTTACTGTGAGTCCTTCATAGGGTAAGCTGACGACGGCGGTATATAGGCGGGAAAGACAAGAGAGGGTGAGGTTGAACGGGGGTTATCGGTTCTAGAACAGGCTCCTCTAGGGGGGTCTAAAGCACCGCCAAGTCCTTTGGGTTTTAAGCTGGGGCTCGTAGTTCCCTGGCAAGCGATAGGTGTAAAGTAATCACCTGTGTTTAAGGCTAGGCATAGTGGGGTATCTAATCCCAGTTTGTTTCCTAGCTTTCGTGGAGTGTCTAACTTAAAGCCACTTTCGTAGAAGAGCTTCCTGTCTTCGAGAACGTATGACAGTTTTGAAGATGTTTGGCTTTAGTAAAATATAGTACTAACCACTTTTTACGCCGGCATTTATCAACTTGGGCCTCTCGTATAACCGCGGTGGCTGGCACGAGTTTAACCGGCCCTCTTGGTGTAACTAAGTCAAGTTTTCACTTATGGCTTAATGTCTATTACTGCTGAAGTCCCTTGAGGGTGTGGCTAAGCAAGGCGTTTTGGGCTGGCACTAGGGCCGTGCCTAATGTCTGCTCCTTTTTTCCGTATGAGGGAATATGTAGGGCATTCTCACAGGGCTGCGGATACTTGCATGTATAAATCCAACCAAAGCTGATAGTAAAGTCAGGACCAAGCTTTTGTGCTTACGGGGCTTTCTAGGGCCCATCTTAACATCTTCAGTGTTATGCTTTACTTAAGCTACGCTGGC